AACCCCTCGGGTAAAATAAGAACAGCTCCTACATTCAAACCCCCCTTCTTACCATTAGCAAGAACTTGTTTTAGTTGCATATCATAAGGAATTCGAACAACCGCTTCAAATACAGTATCAGGAAGGACCGCTTGTGGAACCTCAATATCCACGGGTTTATTAGCTAAATGACAATTGGCACATACAATACGACCGGTCGCTTCTCGGGGATTTTCATAACCCTGCTGTGCAAAAATGGGATATGCATTTGAAATGGATGACTGAGTTATTATATATATAATGAGTGATACGGAAATGGATCGAGTAATCTGTTCTTTTATCCAAGAAAGGGTATTTTTATTTTGCATGGTCCAATTTTTGCTCCCGAAAATTTCTACAATAAATTGGGTAGGTCGCTAGTATAGTTCCCTATCCACGATTCTGCTATTTACTGGAATAATCTGACTGGAATACTGGAGTACCTTCCTGCCTTGGGTGGGTAGAAAGAGTCAGTACGGTTTGGAATGTTTATGTCCCAAGTACCAAACATTATAATTGAATTAATATCAGTGGACCTTTTTTCAGTCATTCATTGAATGATAAATCACTACAAGTGATGGGGATACACGATTTAAATAGCGGAAGATCCAATATTTCAAGATTGTATCTAGAATGACTGGAAAAGTGGAAACAAGGCCAGATATAACTTGATCATTATGAGACAATCCAAAATCTTGGTAGATAGAGCCAATCATTAGTTCCCAACCGTGGGGTGAATGGAATCCGATACATAAATCGGTTAATAAAAGAATAGAAAATGCTTTTATTGTGTCGCTTAGATTATATAGGAATTCTTGGACCCAAGAGTTAAGAGTAATAAGTTCTTTATTACCTATAATAGAATAACCGCTTAGAATAACGAAACAGATTATATTGGTCGAGAGGGACAAAATTGTATGGATACAATCTTCATTGTGCAACTGAATCAATTGAATCGTTTCTTTACGGATTCCTATACGAAACTTTTTTAGATGTGTCTCCGGGTATTCCTTTATCATCTCGTCCAACAGCAGGAGCTCCTCTAATTCTAGGAATTTTTCTAGAAGACTTTTTTCTGGAATATCATTCAAAAGAGTTTCGGATTGCTTGGTATTCCACCAATTAGTAACCCAAGATTTCAGACTTTTATTAAATGCTAGAAAGCTCCACCAGGGTAAACAGACTGTAGATACAAAAAATAGAAGGGGAATAAATGCTTTCTTTTTTGCCATTTTTTTCTAAAATTTAAATTTATAAATTTAATAAAGTGGCCTCATTCGTCGTCTCTACGCGATCTAATATTAAAATTTTCTTTTTCATTTCACCCAAATGAGTGCTATTCCAAGGTAGCGAATCGTTCTCTGTTTTTTATTTGTGATTCGGTAATTAGTCCTTGATTTGATAATTTTGAAGAATCTTAGAAGAATACAGAAATCGACTAAGAGTAAGAGTACGCTTCGAATGCGAAAATGCGAAAAAAGTTTCCAGCTATTTCAACTGGTCAAATTCGAAGCAAGTCCTTTCTTTAGGTGAATCCCCGAAAACCCGCTTTAGTTAAGGAATTCAGATTTCGAGACAAAAAACTCTCCAAATAGTGCAAAAAAAATCCGCTGCTTACCATAGCACAAAAAGAGTTGAGAGAATTTTCTAAATGGGATGATCAAAAACAAGGGGTAGCCAATTTTTGAGTTATTCATTAAAGAGAAGAGAACGAAAGAGGGGAGAAAACGAAACATCACGAAAAAAAAATTTACATGAGCTATTTGTCTCTAGCCTGTCCATTCAAAATCAAAATATTGAAACTAAAAGCAAAAACGTTCTTTATTTCAAAACGTTTTAGGATGAATCTATCCTTATTTCGATTTGTTACTAATGAATTGCGGCGAGTGGATTTCCAGCGAATTTCCATACGCATAAAATATCTTTTTTGCAGACAAAAACAACCCCCCTTTTATGTTCCATATAATATACGTTTTCTTTAACTCAAAGGTACGTTCGGACGAAAATTTCGTTAAATTATACCATGGAAAATTTTGGGTTTGGGATTGTAGAGTTTTTCGACCCCCAGTCGAGAATCAGAAAATATTCATTGGTCGATTCATTTCAAAAAACTTCAATCGGTACGCGCAAGAAATAAGCCAATTCAGCAGCTTTTTGTTCCATTTCTCGTGGAGTCAAATTCTCATCAGTACGAGTTAAAGGAACGGCCCCCTGGCCTCTGATTTCTAAATAAAGGACACGACGGGGGGAAATACCCTCTTTAAGTTCTATTCTGATAGACTGAATATCATTTATAAGGAAGCGGAGGGAGATTCGACGACTTTTTCCGGGAAATCCCCAACGAAAAATACACACTATTCCTTCTTTTTTATCGAATAGATCATAACCACTACCTACATTCCACGAAATTGTGCACCACAAATAGCAGCTAATAAAGAGACCTGCGATCCCATAGAAAGACATCACGATCCCCTGTGGGAAAAATTGGATTTGTTGAGATGGAAATAAAGATATCAAATTCCTACCAAGATAGCTGGAAGTTCCAACTAATAAAAATCCTAATGAACCTAAAAAAAGGATAAAGGCCCAGCAGAAATTACTTGTTTTTCGAGACCCCTTTATAAGTTCTATCCATATACGTTCTGATCGCCAATTCATACTAATCTAGTTGCATTTAATTTGACTTAATTGAATTGATAGAATAACCAAAATGAATTTCACTTATCCTTTACTTACCGACTTAACGCTGTTTTGTTTCTGAAGTAACTCTCATCAACTAGCACTACTCTAATGCGAATCTGTCGGGGTAATCCATAAAAAACGTTTGATCGAAAAAAAGAACGTCCCACCCCGCCCTAGATATCTACAAGCATTGACTTTCTATTTCCAAAATGGAACCGACGCGTCCTGATCTATTGATTTGAAAAAAGTTAAAAAGAATTGACCCCTATAGCAAGTTTCGCATGTCTTGCACTTGTGTTTGAAAGAAATCATGCATTATACCATATTCCACTTTCCAATAAATAGATATCCGGGTTATGAGTCAATCAAGTCTAAGTCTTGAAAAATGTGATTTTGCCTCACGATCCAGCCTAAACAATCTTGTTTTTTTGAACATGAAGAAATAAAGAAGCCATTGCAATTGCCGGAAATACTAAGCCTACAAAAGGCACAAAAAAAGAGGGAAAGTTTATATCTATCATAGAATGGGTACCTCGATTTACTATTTGTACCTGTTTGTTATATTGTTCTATTCTAAAATTATCTTAACTTAATTAGAATTAAAATTCTATATATAATTCTATATAATTATACTAATTATATCTAAGTGAGTATAGTATATATTAAGTTCAAGAAATGTAGAACTAACTAAATGAACTTAATTAGCCTTCTCCACAAAAATATATGTTTTATAATCAACTTTTTTATTCTTCATCTTTTCTTCTTCTTTTGCTCTTGTCTTTTTATTCAATATCAATAAAGAAAGAGTTGCTTACAAAGTTACGAAAGATTCGTTATAATCTGATCCAAATTCTTTTGTTAGTCAAAACGGAGAGTCTTCGACAATAAATCTATTAAGATGCAAAAGGCTTTTTTTTAGAATTTTACAGATGTAAGAAAGGAAGATAAAATTTGTTTTACTTGCCAAATTTTCAATTTACAGAAGGAAGAATGTTGATAGAATAGAAGTTCTGTGATTAAGAATCAGGAATCGAATATGAAGTCAAATATAAAAAAATGTATCTGCAATTCTGTATCTGTATATGAGATCTAGTTATTATATTATAGTTTCTAGTTATAGAAATAGAATTTGGATGGCAACGCTAAAAACCCCATATCCATTATTCTATTATGATTGATTCTTTATCATACCATTTTTGCTTTGATTAATTATGATAACTAACTACTTTTTTTGTCACAAAACAAATACAAAAATTGACCTTACTGCTCGATCTAATTTTGATTCAAAGGAAAGAAAGCGTGTAACCGAAATAACGCAGTTAGAACGCCTTTTAAAAGATTACGTGGTACAATTGGATCAAATAAACCCCTATCGAATAAATATTCAGCTTTCTGGAAACCTTCAGGTACTGTCGTATTCACTGTTTCTTCAATTACTCTTTTACCCGCAAATGCAATGTAGGCGTTGGGTTCGGAAATAATGATATCTCCCAACATACCAAAACTAGCTATCACCCCTCCAGCAGTAGGGGATGTAAGAATTGATACATAGAATAACTTTTTATTCGATTGATAATCAAATAAAGCCGACGATATTTTAGCCATTTGCATCAAGCTCAAACTTCCTTCTTGCATGCGTGCCCCACCGGAAGCGCACACTATAATAAGGGGTAGATTTTGATTAGTAACATACTTAATCAAACGAGTTATTTTCTCTCCTACTACAGCTCCCATACTACCTCCCATAAACTTAAAATCCATAACCCCTATTGCTACAGGAATGCCATTTAGTTGACCTATACCTGTTTGAACGGCTTCGGTTAACCCTGTCTCTTTTTGATAAGAATTAAAAAGCTTTTTATAGGGTTTCTTTTCCGAATGAAATTCAATGGGATCCGCTGAGACCATGTCTTCATCCATAGGATTCCAAGTACCCGGATCAATCGAGAGTTCGATTCTCTCTGAACTATTCATTTTCAAATGATATCCGCATTTATCACAAATGTTCGTTTTTGACTGTACTAATTTGTTATAATTTAATTCATAACAATTTTCACATTGAATCCATAAATTTCTGTCTTTTTTAGTGACCTTGAGATTCTTAGCCCTACCATTTATCTTAGTGGTAGTCTGACTTTCATCAAAAATGTAATTATCACTGTAATTGTCACTATCACCTAAAACAGAACTATCAATATACATTTGAGAATGAAGATAACTGTCAATACAACTATTAATGTGATTATTCAAACTACATTTAGTATCGTACATGGAAAGATCATAATGAGTATCGTCATTTT